AATATCATGAAATGGCCTAAACCACTAAATATTTTGAAAACATCCAGTCTAATTAACTTAATCTCATTAGAAAAAGCGTCAAACTAAATTGACCAAAGATTATTAGCAGTAACCCTCCATACACTTTCCTTAATAACCTCAATGTACATAACCCATCCAAATTTCAAATAAAAACCCAACAGCCAAAACACCAATGAACAAATAGTAAAAGTAAAATTTATAAAACAATAAACCTTGCTCCGGCATATTTAACAATAAAGAAATCTCTAAATCAAAGATAACAAAAAATACTAACAAAGAAAAATAAGTAAACCTAAAACAATTCAACCTTAATGAATTAGAACAAAACCCACATTCATAAGGCCTCCCTCAACTCACAACAGATACCACAAGCTTTTTAAACACACCAGATGTAAAAAAATAAATAATAAAAAACAACAAACCAAATATAACAAACCCAAAAATTAAAGAATTCATACTTAACCTATAGTGAAAACACATTACTGAAGTAAGAATTCAGCTCTTAATATTAGATATATAGGTATATACCAACGAAATAAATAATTTACTCTTTACTATATCAAAGTAACCTGCTAAGCAGCCCTATTGGCCAAACTTCTCTAAAACTGAGACCAAAGATCCCCAAAATCCCCATTCTTTATTAAACTAAAGTAAGACTAACGACTACAGAGTTAATCACCTCTTCTTGAAGTTAACAGCATCATGATTTAATTAATAATCTACATAGACTTAATATAACATATGATATAACACAATTATTTTACGATCAAAAAAAACCTAACAATTAGTAAAGGTAAAACTATACACCAAAATCTTTTTACAAAGTAATCATAACGAATACGAGGTAACGTAGCACGAGCTCACATAAAAAACAACAAATGAAAAAATAAAAAAATAAAAGCAAACTTACCACCCCCCCATATAATAACTGCAACCAGTCAAGAAAAAATAAAAATTATAATATATTCACAGGCAAACAAACAAGTAAAAAATATACCACTATACTCAGTATTAAATCCACTAACAAGTTCTCTCTCCGATTCCCCATAATCAAAAGGAGTACGATTAGTCTCACACAGTATACAGATTAAACACAAAATATACAAAACTGGAAACACCATAAAAACGCATCTTCCCCAATAAAAATAATCACACAAACAATAACCACTATAACATAAAGCACAAAACACAATCACTCTCATAAAACATGCTTCAAATCTAACAGACCCAAATGCTGAACGCATAGCACCTAAAAACGAATACTTTCTATAGCTACCTCAACCAGCACAGAGTAAAGAATAACTAGTAAAACTAGTAACCACCAAAAATCAAAGAAATGAAAAACCACTATAACTCAACCTATAATAACCTCCATATATTAAGCAATAAAAAACAACCAAACAAACTAATAAAAAGACACCTAGTAACCCTATATATCTCCGACTCTGAAAAAAATAAATCTTAAACTTAAAAACCAACTTCATAAAATCAGCAAAACTCTGCAATAAACCGATTATACCAACCTTTTTAGGGCCCTTACGAAACTGTGAATACCCCAAAATCTTCCGTTCTCCCAATATAAAGAAAGCTATAACCAACAAACTAATTAATAAGCCCAAACCACCAGAAATTAAACCAAAAATCATATCAGCAACATGGAACAAACCCACCTATGACTAGACAAATCATTATTCTATAATAAACTAAAATTGCTCAACGAAAAGAACAACTCCACCCTCAGGACGCAAACCCAAAATTCTTAAAATAAACTATCTCGTCAGTAAAGCTCCAAATGAGTTCTCTTACGTGTAAAATAAACATTTTTTATAAACTACATTACAACAACTATAACCAACGATTAAATACACCCCTATAAAAATAATCCCCACCTAACTTATATAAAAAGAACTGTTCAGAAAAACTATACAATCTTCATATAAATAAAACATAGAAAGAAGAATAAAAGATAGTAACACATACACCCAACTTATAAAATAACGGGAAAGAAAAAGGAGTAACCAATAACAAAAAGGCAAAAACTCAAAAACCACTAAAAAAACTAGCCTCATCTCCCACATTAAAAAAAAACACTATACACATTATAGATCACACAAAATAATAAAAATAAACAAAAAAACATAACTCAACATCCCTACAAAAACACCCAACAAGCAGAGTAGAAACAGAAACTAATGAAATATGACATCAAATAAAACTCCAATCTTGACTAAACCACCAAACAAAAAAAGTACACATCGCTATAGTAAGAAAACAATCCCCATAAACTAAAGCTAAGCTATAATTTTGAAATAAAAAACAAAAAAATAAAATAGGAAACTTCAAAATCACTCTCAAACAAAAAATAAAAAATCATTTACTACTACTAAAAACACGATATACTCATAATCTAAAGGGGAATAAACCAAACTTTACTAAAAAACCAAAATAAACAAAAAGATACAAACCTAAAAACAATATACCAGAAACTAACAATACAGAAGATATACCAGACATAATTATATACGTCAATAAAGATTTATAAAACCCATGAAATCCAACTCTTTCCCCATAAAAAAAGCAGGGAATAATAGAAAGACCACCAAGCTCCAAAAATACCCAAAACCCCAATAAACTATCGACTAATCTACACAAAAAACAAAATAGTATAGAAAAAAAAAAAGAAAAAAAAACCAAATCAGAATAGAAACGATGTAAAGTCATCCCTCTTTACTACTCTAATGATCAACAGAAAAAGATAGTATTCTACTGACTATATATCAATGAACTATAGCAACAAATACCTCATAGAAGAATAAAACAAATAAAGCTAAAATTCACGCACCTCTACCCAAACTCAAATTACATAATGCAACCGCACCAAAACAACCTAAACTAATTTTAATAAACGGCCGCAAAATTAAAACTATTGGACGTATAATATATCTAACACTTTCTGCCAAACATACTAAAGGACAAATATATAAAGGTGTACCAACAGGCACTAGACTACTAAAAAATTCATTAGCTTTATTCAAAATTCGACAAAAAAACAAAGATATAAACATACTAAATACAATCGATACTAAAAATACCCCAAAAATAAACGGCCTATAGCAGTAAGGCACACGATAGCATAAAAACAATAACAAAACAAGCATAAGTGGTCTCAAATAATAAAATGAAAATCCACAAAAAATAAAGTTACACAAAAATAAAGCAAATGATTTATATTTATTTAGCACAGTAAACATACTTCAATTGAGCACAACGTACATAAAGGGGACATGAACCCCTCAGTTTAAACTTAACTTATCAATTTCCCTAGTAAAACTACCTTCAGTGCTTCAAACTAATGCTCTAACTTAAGCTAAAAGAAATTAACGGATAACTAACCTCCTTTGCAATCAAAATGCAAAATGCAAAATACACCTCATTAAACTTACACAAATATTAAACCAACATAACATCATAAACATAAAAGAGTTAAAAAGTTAAAATGCCCAAACTCACTACATTCTCATTCCTCAATTCACTCTCTACGAATTAATAAATGTCCACATAAAACTAACGGAACTAAACCCCCAAAAAATAAATATAATCTTCAAAAAAGAATATACAATATCAAACCACCAGAAAACTTCACTAACCCTACCTCACAAAAAAATTGTATAGTAGGTGGGAATGAACACAGTCTTAAAAGACATATCACCACTAAAAGCATAATACCCTCACCTCCTACTGCTGACTTTAACAATAACCAATTACGACTATTAGACAAATCATAGAAACATCACAATAAACCGAACACAATACCTGCTCTTAGACCATGTCCTAAACAGTAAAAAAAACAAAATTTAATAGAATGTCAATCCCTCACAAAAAATGATAAAAAAGGAATTACAATATGTGCCAATCTTAGAAAAGCTAATCACCGCTTACCATCCAACTCACTAGCCGCGGTGATAAAGAAAAAAATACATAAAATTCCACAAATATATAAATATAAAATAAAATTTCCACTAAAAATATAAACTGAACAACGGTAAACACCTAATATACCTAACTTCATAATATAGCCACTCAAAAATATTGATACTATACTAGTGGCCTCCGCATGAACTATAGGTAGTCAAGTATGAAATGGGGCCAATGGAACCTTAGTAAAAAATACAAAAGATAAAATCGCCAATAAAACAATGTTACTATCCCTAGATAATCAACATTTAAAAAAAAAAGAACCTTTAATCACAGATAAGTAGAGTAAAATCAAAATTAATGGAAGTCTAGTAATTAATAAATAACAAGCAAAGTATCAAGCTGCTAAAAATCGCTCAGAATAAGGTGAATCCTTAAATATCAAATATAATAAAGGCAACATAGATAATTCATAAAAGCATCAAAAAAAAACTGAATGATTAGCAGAAAAACATAATATTCTAAAAAATAAACTTAAAAATAAAAAAAAACGGGTATCCCTTGACAAATAATTTAAAAATAATAATTGCCTATTCACCCCTAATAAAATCACCAGAAGCATTAAATAGAAAAAGATAGAATCCATACAAAAATAATTACTAAAAATAGAAGTTCTTCCCCCTAAAAATATCATTCTTCTCCCTAAACAAACTAAAAATAAGTAAAACAGTACTCTTACTAAAAAAAAAGCAATTCTACAGCTCTTGAACATTCCCAAACACGCGTCAAAATAACTAACCCAACAATTATTTCAATAGTAGAAATAACCATTAAAATTATAAAAATTATATGCCTCTCAGCTAAACCGACTAGTAAACAAAATAACAATAAAAGAACATTAAAATTCTCTAATATAATTAAACAATTCAAAAATCGAGTACTAGCTAAAAAGAATCTAAGTACTATTACAAAAAACATAACCAAAAATATAGAAAGCATCCCTACAAACGAACACCATTCACCTCCTCTTTTAATCAAAGTATCTTAAATAAAAACATAAAAGCCACCAAACCTACTCTAAACACCTTACAAACATCTATATAAGGGTACTCTGGGTGACACCAACCTAAATAAGTCAAAGATAAAAATAGACTTATTATTAATCAAAAAACTAATTGACGAAAAAAACAGTAAACTCTAGCCTTATTAACGGTAGGAATCCACAAAAAAAATAAAAATCCAACAACTAAGCACAACCCACCTAGCTTAGACTCCACCCATCGAAGCATACAAAAAAACGCTAAAAAATATCATTCAGGCTTAATACTAATAGGAGTGCTCATCACATCTGCTTCAAGATAACTCTCAACATCCAACAGCAATCCAGGAAAATATAATAAGATAAGAGAGACAAATAAACATCTACATACAAAACACATAAAATCCTTAATACTGAAGTATGAATGAAAAAAAACCAAATCACTAAAAGAATCATAAAAAAATAAAGCATTTTTACTCCCCTTAATATGTAAATAATACATATGCAAAATCATAAAAGCTAAAATTACAAAACCCACACAAACATGAACTGAAAAAATGCGAGTTAATGTTACCTCTGTAACACTAAAGCCACCAACTATATACTCATATAAAATCCCTCCAAAAATTGGTAAACTTTGAACAACCGATGACAAAACAGTAGCAGCCCAATAAGACATTTGATGCCACGGTAGAACATAACCAGTAAACGCTTCTAACATCACTAAAAGATATAATATAAACCCAATTTTTCACACACCCTTCTTTACATAGCTAGAATAATAAAGAGAACGACTCATATGCACAAAAATTAAAAAAAACAGCACTTTAACTCCTCATATATGTCAATACCGTAAACATCATCCATACATTGACTCATCAGATATTCCCATCACTACTGAAAACCTAATCAACGAATTAGCAACGTACAAAAATGAAAGAATAACTCCTGTCAAAATCTGAATAATCATAAAAGCAGAAATCATAAAACCACTACACCAATAATAACCCAAAGAATAATTAGTAGGTAAATCAATTAAATTACGTCGAATAACACTAATCACAAAATTATTAGTACAATAAAGCTGTATTCTACAAATCCACAATTTGTCGATTTTCATAAACTACTAATAATAGCACACATATACAAACATATACACAAATAACCAAACATAATCGACAAAATGTCAATATCAAGTAATAACTGAGCAGCGATAAACACCCAAACTATTCTCACCAACTATTAAAGCAACTATAAAAGCTATAACCCCTAAGGCAACATGTCTAAAATGTAGCCCTACCGTACAAAATCTTCTAGCATAAAACCTATTATCAAATATATTAACAGAAACTTCACTAAACTCAACCACTTGCAAACATATAAATAAAATACCTAAAATAATAGTTAATAATAAAAGCAGTCAAGAATACTTCCACCCTAAAAGATGATGAAATCCTGTTATCGTTATACTAGAGCCTAACAGCACAAAACAACCAAGAAGAGGTAACTCCAAGGGACTAGACAAATTCTCATAGTAATAATGGTCAAAATATAAACAACAAAAAATTAAAGTACCAAAAATTAAAATTTCCCTAAAAATAAACAACCAGAACCCGGCCTCATAATGAAAAAAAATTTCTATTCTATCATATAAATAAATAGTCAAAACCCCCACTAACAAACAAATAACTAAACTCACCAATCATAAATTTCAAAAAAATAAACCAATCAACAACCTACCCATTAACAAAGCTCTACATATAGAAAAAACAGACATATTTATATCATCTAAAAATAGATCACTACTTTGGAAAAATAGTATAATTAATTATACTAATGATATATAAATTGTAAGTATCCCTGTACAACAAAGTATCCCCACAGGGATACTTACACTATTTATATACTACTCCTATTTTACAACTTACTATTTATATACTACTCCTATTTTACAACTTACTATTTATATACTACTCCTATTTTACAACTTACTATTTATATACTACTCCTATTTTACAACTTACTATTTATATACTACTCCTATTTTACAACTTACTATTTATATACTACTCCTATTTTACAACTTACTATTTATATACTACTCCTATTTTACAACTTACTATTTATATACTATAAACCAACACATTAAAAATATTAATACAATCAAAATGATAATTTTTAAAAAACTTACAGTAAAAACACTTAATCTGCTTATTCCTCCTCCCCTAAATAAATTTAAAACATATTTATCTCATCGATAAATAGAACTTTTTACGACTAATAATATCTTCAAAAACAACTCATAAAATCCCTCAACAATTTTATCACAACCAAACAAACTACTCCTTCAGCCTGCAAATCTAGTTTTTCTATACATAAATCAAGCTATTACACAAGAAATCAATTGAAAAACTATTAAAGATACTCTATTTAAAACTTTTAATAAATTTTTCTCGTCTAGCATATAAAATATAAAATAATTAACAAATAGTCAAAAATATACTATTCCACTTAATTTAAAAGAGTAAAACCTTCCAGAAGTAACACTAGACTTTAAATTTACTAAAATTCTACAAAACCGAAAAGAATAAAAATATGATAAAAACACACAAAGCATAGTCAATGATCTTAACCTTATACTAAATATTTTCATAAAATTTGATAATAAAAAATGCTTAGTAAAAAACACCCCAATAAAAGGTGCCCCTGATAAACCTAAGATAATACAAAATAAACCAAAAATTCCTCAATTTCCATATAAACGTGAGTTATAAACACAATTACTAGCTTGAGATCCACCTGTTCCTCTCATTATATCACCAACCAAAATAAATAACATACACTTAGAAATTCCATGTCTAATCAATTGAAGAAGAGAAAGAACATAATCACCAAAAATTAAATAGAAAACACATCAAGAAATTTTTTTACATGTAGATAAAGCAACAATCTTCTTTAAATCCACAAAAAAAAATCTTGAAACTCCAGTTATTACTATAGTTGACAATAAACATACACTATAATAAAAACAATCTTTTAAATAAAGCAGAAAATCGTAACGCATAGTAAATCAAATTCCTGCAGCTACTAAAGTAGATGAATGAACTAATGAACTAACCGGAGTAGGCGCTCGCATAGCTTCTAATAATCACCTAACAAAAGGAAATCTAGCCCTCTTTGTAAAAATTATCAGAAATAGTACCATAGATACAAGACCCAATCTTCCCTTTAAAAGATACCCTCTTATACATAAAAGAATAAATAAACAAACATCACCAAACCGAGATGACACTAATGTAATAATAGAAGAACGTAAACTTAAATATTTATCATAGAATAAAATTAAAAAGTATCTGACTACTCCTAAATATTCCCATAATACTAAGGTAGAAAAAAAATCTCCAGTACAAACTAAAACTGCCATAACCCCTACAAATAAACATATAATTTTATTTAACTTAATACCATCTAAACCTCCACCAAAATAATGCCCTGTGTAAAAAAATACATATAAAAAACACCCAACAAGCATTAGTAAAATACTAATAGTAACTACATCAAACTCTCCATCCAAACTTACCACCCCCCCAGACAAAGATAAAAACTTTAAAGACACAAACAAATCTATGTAATAAAAACATAAAAATAGTCTAAAACATAAAATAGATAATAAAAATATACTAACCAGTACAAAAATCATAAAATGTATGACACAAAAGTGACTATTTCATGGCCGTAACATGAACTAACTATACATTCTTAAATCGAATAGCTAGGATTTCCTCCATAATTAATGCTTAAAACTAACTCATATACTTCTGACATAACTACCATTCAATATTAACAAAAGGGAAAATCCATAAATTAAACCTAAATCAACCCCATATAATCTGGCACTTTTGTAAACTAAAATACATTGTATACCCCCCTCTTTAAACTTGTATTGTTAATAAAAACAATAAATTAGATTTCAAATCAAATTTTTTATAATTACAAGTTTAAATACAAAACGGTTACTCCTTCCTCAAATTAAAAAATTTTTCATCGGTTTCTTACAGCATAAATTTTTAAATTTATTAAACTTAACATATAATAGTATTACAACAAATACAATTTTAACAAAACTATGAATAATAAAGCGATCCTAGTTACACAGAAAATTTTATATTTTATGTTGTTATATAATATAACAACATTAATTTTCCTGATCAGCCAAATTTCACCTTCAAAAGGGCTACAACCTCCCGCATTAAATATGCTAAATCAGATTAAACCCCCTATACAGCAACAAAACTATGAATAATAAAGCGACCCTAGTTACACAGAAAATTTTATATTTTATGTTGTTATATAATATAACAACATTAATTTTCCTGATCAGCCAAATTTCACCTTCAAAAGGGCTACAACCTCCCGCATTAAATATGCTAAATCAGATTAAACCCCCTATACAGCAACAAAACTATGAATAATAAAGCGATCCTAGTTACACAGAAAATTTTATATTTTATGTTGTTATATAATATAACAACATTAATTTTCCTGATCAGCCAAATTTCACCTTCAAAAGGGCTACAACCTCCCGCATTAAATATGCTAAATCAGATTAAACCCCCTATACAGCAACAAAACTATGAATAATAAAGCGATCCTAGTTACACAGAAAATTTTATATTTTATGTTGTTATATAATATAACAACATTAATTTTCCTGATCAGCCAAATTTCACCTTCAAAAGGGCTACAACCTCCCGCATTAAATATGCTGAATCAGATTAAACCCCCTATACAGCAACAAAACTATGAATAATAAAGCGATCCTAGTTACACAGAAAATTTTATATTTTATGTTGTTATATAATATAACAACATTAATTTTCCTGATCAGGAAAATTTCACCTTCAAAAGGGCTACAACCTCCCGCATTAAATATGCTAAATCAGATTAAACCTATCGATAAAATTTTAACTTCATACTCATAACTATTCTTAAAACAAAAAAACCAAATAACAAAGATAAACAAATTAACACATAAAAAACCCCCTCCATAGACGTACATAAAAATGCCCTAAACTCTATATTCAACACACTATAATATAAAAATACCCCACCAAATATTAACAGTATAAAAATTAAAAAAAGAAAAAAAAAATTAACTTTTAAGCAACTAACGTAACTACTATTAGGCCTATTAACAGAAACAAACACAAACAAAATATACACACCACCTACATAAACTAAACAAAATAATAAAGAATACCATCTAAACCCAAAAAATAAATAGCATATAAACCTACATATCAAAGAATTCATCACCAGCAAAATACAATAATACACTGGATGACTAATCAAAGAAAACATAAATAACATCAAAAAATACACAACAAACATAAAAGAAATCAAAATCATAACAGTTTGTTTGGATTCAACTCCATCTCTAGCACGAAAAGCTAATATAATAATTATACTAAAACAAATCTAATCTTCACTTACTACTTCTATCACTATAGGCATGATACTATGATTTACTCCACATAACTCAGCACAATAACCAGTAAAAACACCATAGCATCGAGGGTAAAAAAACAAATGATTTAAACGACCGGGTATAGCATCCATCTTTAATTTTAAAGAAGGAACATGAAAAGAATGAATTACATCCTCAGATGTAAACACTAAATGATAAGACTTACCATAAAATAACTGTAGTGGCTTGTCAACTAAAAACTTATCATCAACCGGAAATGAATCATAAGAACCTGTATCACACTCATATCTCCAATATCATTGATGCCCCACAACCTTTATAGTTTCACTAGAAAAACAATCCAAATCCCTAGTAATAAATTTAACTTTCAAGGCACACAAAACTAAAACTATAACTGTTGGAACAATAGTCCACATTAACTCCACTACCTGATTCTCTGAACCAAATTTAACTCTACCTCCCTTACTCAACTCAAATAATAAACTTAAATATACAAAACAAATAATAAAAACGCAAACAGCCAAAATATAACAAACAATATCATAATAAAGAAGAGACAATTTCATTACAACTGATTTGAATCATCAGTAATTAACTCCAAATTCCTTTAAAGTTACCTTGTTACGACTTACCTCAACAAAAATCGAGGGTGACGGGCGGTGTGTACCTAAACTAAACCAAATTCACATGAACAAATTAATTTCACATTACTACCAAGTCCTAAATCTTATAATTCATCCATACATAATATTATAAATGTAGCGCATGAAAACTTAAATAAGCAGCACATAGACTTAGCTTAACTATAAACCTACACTAACTCATACTATTAAGTAATAATATTAAACCAGATATACACCAACATAAATTAAGTAAAATAATAGGCGGATCATCCTTTATAACACACCCTCCCCTGGTCGGGTTCGCATACTGCCAAACTATTTTAGTTTCAAAACTAAGGCACAATAAAATAATTAATTAATGGGGTATCTAATCCCTGTCACTAAAAATATTTTTTAATAACTTTACGTAAAATATAACAATAAAAAAATTTCACCCAACTTTACTTCTAAACATAAAATTTCAACCTACAAAAAAGCAAAGAAAACAGATTAACCGCAGAAGCTGGCACTGTGTCCTATCCCCTTTATTGTTACTTTCCCAAAGGACCAATAATCCTAATAAAAAATTAACTGCTGATTACACAAAACTCACATACATTTTCACAAATCTAAAACATTCTCATGCAGTTAAAATAACACTACTTTCTATAGCCACAGTTAAACAAATAAAGTATGGGAACACACTCCTTAATAGCCTTTGCAAAACTATAGCCTCCCTAATGGCTTCATACTCAATAAAAAAGCTTATGGTCCTTTCGTACTAATAAGCAACTACAATAGATAAGAACCGACCTGGCTCACACCGGTCTTAACTCAACTCATGAAGGTTATAAAGGTCGAACAGACCCAAAGCATAAACTACTGCACCTATACTATACCCAAGTCAACATCGAGGTGGCAAACAATTAATTCAATCAGATCTTTCATTAATTATTACACTGTTAGCCCCAGGGTAACTTAACCCACTATACCATCAGGGTCACAATCTTAATAAACCATTAAAATTTTCCCCAAACAAAAATAAAAGATCCTGGGGTCTTTCCGTCTAATTCACAATCAGGGTTTCTGAACCCCCAAAAATAAATTCAAAAAAGTAATAAATGTTAAGTAAAATCACATCAAACCATTCAAACAAGCCTTCAATTATAAGGCAATTAATTATGCTACCTTTGCACAGTCAAGATACTGCGGCCATTTACAAAAGCACTGGGCAGGTACTACTAAATATAATAAAATTTAGAAATGTTTTTAATAAACAGACGGACAAACTTCGAGAAACAATTATCACATTATCATTACTTATTTAATAATAATTTAAATCTAAATATTAATTAAACTATCACCACAAATCTAACTACTTACCAACATATAATACAAAGAATTATAACAAATTCTCTACAAATAAGTATTTTTAACCTATTTATAATAAATATAAAATCAAAGTAATATAAACTAATTATCGACTTCATCGCCTCAAATTACAACATGAAAACAGAATAGTTTAACAAATATAAGATTTAACGACTAATGTTTCACCACATGAATAAAATTTAAAACTCAATTTACACAACGAATCATAATCTCACAAAAACAATTTTAAACAAAATCTAAATCTTTCGGTAATCAAAATTCATCTCAAAATCCATTAAGCATGATGCAAAAGGCAATAAATCCAATAAAACATACACACGAATTAAACAATTAACAAAAGTAAAGGTTAAAAACAAAACTGTTATCTTAGGACTACAAAACCTACATTCTTATTAAACTATTAAACCATTTACTTACCGTTATCCTCAACAATTTCCTTCTCTACTAAATAAGTATAATCCAAGACCATTGGAGAAACACATCATTTAGCATGGCCTGCCACAGGACTATAAGTAAAATTTAACATAACTGAAGAAACTCCCCAGAACCCAACTACAACACTAAATTTTATTAAAGATTCTCACAGTATAAAAACAAAAAAACAAGCCCTAAAAGCAGTAATAAACGAACCCACAGTGCAAACTAAATTTAATCAATTATAACCAACTTCATATATACATACACGCCGTGGTAAACCACAAAACCCAAAATAATGCATCGGAAAAAAACATAAATTAAATCCAATATTAGATATTATACATTGACACTGAAGTAAACACTTATTTAAACCTACCCCAGCAATTAATGGCCACCATCAAATAAACATTATCAAAATACTTATATAAGAACCCAATGACATAACATAATGAAAATGCCCAACAACAAATCAAGTATCATGTAAAACTTTATCAAGAACACAAGCAGATAACACTATACCAGTAACCCCACCAAATGTAAAAAGGATTATAAATGAAATCAATCACCATAATATAGGATCTCACTTGTTAACATTTGAATTTATCAACATATATAATCAAGTAAACACCTTAATACCTGTTGGTACACCTATAATCATTGTAACAGAACTAAAAAAAACAGCAGTCTTTACATCTAAACCCACAGTAAACATGTGATGCCCCCAAACTCTTCTTCCCAAACACACAATAGAAAACATAGCAAATAATAATCCATAATACCCAAAAACATCCGAAGCAGCTCTCATACATCAACAAATATGACCTATAATCCCAAACCCAGGCAAAATTAAAACATAAACTTCAGGATGACCAAAAAATCAAAACATATGCTGAAACAGTACAGGATCCCCTCCCCCTAAAGGATCAAAAAAAGCAGAACCAAATTTTCGATCAAATAAAAGCATCGTTATTGCCGCAGCCAAAACTGGTAAAGTCACTAACAAAAGTATAGATGTAAAAAGATAAGCTCAAAGAACAACTGAAGAACGAACAGACACTCCTGTTACAAATATTTTATACAAAGTACAAATAAATTTTATAGCCCCTAACAAACTAGAAATACCAGCCAAATGTAACGAAAACATCAAAAAATCAACACCCTTACTAGACATAAATGAAAAAGAAGAAAGAGGAGGATAAAAAGTTCAACCTACCCCAGCACCCAAACACATCCTAATAACTAAAAACAAAATTGAAGGAATTAATAATCAAACACTTAAAGCTTTCAATCGAGGCAAACTAAGATCAGATAAACCACCTAATAAAGGTAACAAATAATTTCCAAACCCACCTATTAAAACAGGCATCAAAAAAAAAAAGATCATAAGGATACCATGATTTGTAACTAAAAATTTATAACAATCTAATGAAACAACATTATAGTAAGGCTCTAAAAATTTTAAACGTATAATTAACCTAAAACTCAAACCAACAAAACCAGATCATACTCCTAACAAAAGATAAATCATACCAATACGCTTATGATCTAAAGTAAATATCCATCTACAAACTCTCATTAATGACAT